AATGGTATCTAATAAGTTTTTCTACCCATCTTCTTTTTTTCGTTGTATCAGATTCCATTTGATTATGTTCAATTGGTGGTGTAGTCTATAATAAAGAACTTCTTTTGATTATTTTGATGTTGTCTAGGAGGAGATAACATTGATAGCCTCTATTCGTGTCCTAGCTCGTCTGAGAGCTAGATTGGCTTCAATTACTTGTCTTTTACCCTCAGCTCTACTCAAGTTAGCTTCAGCTATTTCAAGAGTTTGTTGAGCTTCTTGCGGATCAATGTCAGTACTCATCTCCGCATCATTTCCTAAAATGGTGATCTCATTATTACCTATTCTAGCGAAACCGCCCATCAGAGCCACCGTTAACCATTGATCATTGAGGCGTATTCTCAAAAGACCTATATCTACGGCCGTGGCAATAGGTGCGTGGTTTGGTAATATACCAATTTGACCACTATTAGTGAATAAAATTATTTCTTTTACTTCTGAATCCCAAATAATTCGATTAGGAGTCAGTACACAAAGATTTAACGTCATTTCTTCAATTTGCTCTCCACTTCTAAGTTCATAGCTTTCGCGGTAGCTTCATCGATGTTACCCACCAAATAAAAGGCCTGTTCGGGAAGACTGTCTAATTCTCCGGAAAGAATGAGTTGAAACCCCCTAATTGTTTCTGCGAGACCAACATATTTCCCTGGAGAACCGGTAAATACTTCTGCCACGAAGAAGGGTTGTGATAAGAAACGCTCAATTTTTCGTGCTCTTGCTACAGTTAAACGATCTTCTTCGGATAATTCGTCCAACCCAAGGATAGCTATAATGTCCTGAAGTTCTTTGTAACGTTGTGAAGTTTGCTTAACTTTTTGCGCAGTTTCATAATGTTCCTCGCCAACGATGCGAGGTTGTAACATAGTTGACGTTGAATCTAAAGGATCTACCGCTGGATAAATACCTTTGGCAGCTAATCCTCTTGATAGTACGGTAGTAGCATCTAAATGTGCAAATGTCGTGGCAGGAGCAGGGTCGGTCAAATCGTCCGCAGGTACATAAACTGCTTGGATCGAAGTTATAGATCCCTCTTTGGTAGAAGTAATTCTTTCTTGCAAAGAACCCATTTCTGTACTAAGGGTGGGTTGATAACCCACTGCAGAAGGCATTCTCCCCAATAAGGCAGATACTTCTGATCCTGCTTGGACGAAACGAAAAATATTGTCGATGAATAGAAGCACGTCTTGTTCATTAACATCCCGGAAATATTCCGCCATGGTTAGGGCAGTCAAACCAACTCTCATACGAGCTCCCGGTGGTTCATTCATTTGACCATAGACTAGAGCTACTTTTGATTCTGCAATATTTTTTTCATTAATCACTCCAGATTCTTTCATTTCCATGTAGAGATCATTTCCTTCACGAGTACGTTCGCCTACTCCGCCAAATACAGATACACCCCCATGAGCTTTGGCAATGTTGTTGATCAATTCCATGATGAGGACTGTTTTACCCACCCCAGCTCCCCCAAATAGACCGATTTTTCCCCCACGACGATAAGGAGCTAAAAGATCCACCACTTTAATCCCTGTTTCAAAGATTGATAATTTCGTATCTAACTGTATAAACGCAGGCGCAGATCTATGAATAGGAGATGTTGTGCGAGTATCTACAGGCCCTAAATTATCAACAGGCTCTCCAAGAACGTTGAAAATTCGTCCGAGAGTAGCTCCGCCAACTGGAACACTTAGAGGAGCTCTCGTGTCAATCACTTCCATTCCTCTCATCAGACCATCTGTAGCACTCATAGCTACAGCTCTAACTCGATTATTTCCTAATAATTGCTGTACCTCACAAGTCACATTAATTTGTTGACCGGTCGTATCTCGACCTTTAACTACCAAAGCATTATAAATATTAGGCATCTTTCCTGGGGGAAAAACGACATCTAGTACGGGGCCAATAATTTGAACAATACGTCCTAAGTTTTTTTCTTCAAGTGTGGAAACCACAGGACTAGAAGTAGTAGGATTGGTTCTCATAATCATAATAAAGTGAAATATGTCGAAATTTTTTTGGAATAGTACCTAATCAAAAAAAATGTCCGATAGGAAGTTGATCGGTTAATTCAATAAGAAATAAATGGGGTTAGCACTGTATTTAGTTGGTACCGCATTTTCAAGTTCAACCAATCCTTTTTTTTTTTTAATATCAAGAATAGGAATCATGAGCATGAGTAAGTTAAGTGTGTTTTATTTTTATAGCATTATAGAAAATACCGTCTCGTCTATATTATATATGGAATTCCAACCCGAACTCGATTTATGATTTAGTATTTCGATCTCATTGCTTATTGTTTTTTTGCATATGCATTTCTGTCTATTCTTGTTTTATACCTTTTCGTGGACGAATTATGCCTATTTTCACATCTAGGATTTACATATACAACATATATCACTGTCAAGAGTGAATTTTTGTTAGTATTTATAGATACTTAGATGAAAAATGGGAAGGGGATCAA